AGCCTTTGCTGCAACAGGTCGTGTGAACCAAAATCCTATTAATAGATACGAACACATTCCAACCAATTCCCAAAAAATATAAATTTGTATCAAATTTGAACTAGTAACTAATCCCAACATGGAAGTACTGAAAAAACTCATATAAGCAAAAAATCTCAGATATCCATGATCATGAGACATATAATTATCACTATAAATAAGAACCAAAATTCCAACAGTAGTGATTAATATTGACATAATAGAAGTAAGTGGATCGATTAAGTATCCGAATTCTAAAGAAAAATCATTATTGATAATCCAAGACCACACATATTGATAGACAGAACTGCTATTTATTTGCTGAATAGACAGATTCATGGAAAAAATCATAACTATACTTAACAATAAAACGCTCTGAAAAGCCCACATACGACGAAGACTTTTTGTCGCCGTCGGAAAAAGAAGAAGTCCCAACCCTATTAACATAGGAACTGGAAGTGGAAGAAAAGGTATTATCCACGCATATTGATATGTCTGTTCCATAAAAAAAGTTTTTTATTCTTAATTAATTGTTTCCGATTCACCGGATCTTACCTCTTTCGAAAAAGTCACTAAAAAATCAAGATATGCACTAACTTATTTAATTTTTAATTTTATATTAGTATTTATTCTGAGTCTTTTCAAAATCGTTCAAATATTCAAAACAAGAAGTTAGAATTGGTCAAATGATATGACCAAGTGCCATATAAAAAGAATATAAATAAAAAATAAATAGGAAAATTTATATTATTACGATAATTTATCGTAATAATAATTAATAAAAATAATAAAACAAGCTTAAAAATTTAGGCTAAAAAGAGTACTTGATGTTCATATGAATTATAGGATTAACTAAGGTCATCGGTCTAATGAAAAAACTCTTTATTTTAGTTACTTTATTTCAACTCATTAACTAATTCATTATGGGATTGATTGTTTTCCATTTCAATCAAAACAATTTATTAGTAAAGTTTAGAAGATTATAGATCTAAAATGAACTTTTTTTATAAAAAAACGGATCCTTTAACAGATTTCTTACTAGTCTCATTCGAATTTTAAAATTGAATTTAGGTGTATTTTTCTCAAGTTTTACTAAAAAAAGACTCACTTTTTTAGGCAAAAGTTTACAATCCTTTGAGGTATTTTATTACATGTAAATAAAGTATAGAATAGAATGACGAAAATAAAGGTCTTTTAGGTTCTTATTAAGTTTGATTTCTATCACATAGCAGATTCTAAAGATATAACTTTGAGATATAAACAACGAGAATTAAGAGTTCCAAACCAAAAATTTTTGGTTTTACGAATAGTGTATGGAATCAAAAATTTTTTATGTTATTTCGAGTCATTTTTGATTAAATTTTCACAGATATATCTATATTTCTTTTTTATGAAGAGAATCTTTTTTAGATAAAAATAGATAATGAATAAGAAAAAATAATTGGTTTTGAACAATAGATGTCTTTCACATCCAACTATAACAATGAGTAACTTCTTCATTTTTAAATGGCAGTTCCAAAAAAACGTACTTCGATATCAAAAAAGCGTATTCGTAAAAATATTTGGAAAAGGAAAGGATATTGGGCAGCGTTAAAAGCTTTGTCATTAGGGAAATCTCTTTCTACCGGGAATTCAAAAAGTTTTTTTGTACGACAAACAACTAAGTCCTAAAAGATTGGAATAATCAGAAATTCTTAATATAAAATAAAATTGGCAGTCCTAGACTCTTAATCTTATTCTTATAAGATGTCTAAAAGAAAAATTCTTCTATTTTCTGAAATCTAAAGAAATCAAAAATCTTGTATTTTTTTTTAGTATATTTTCAATTTTCAATCATATTTTGGTGGTGGGGAGTCTTATTTTCCCCATCGACCTTTACAATAATGAATGAAAAATTTTTATCTTTCTCGGGAAGGGCAGATATAAGATTTTTAGTTAAAATTAATGAATTGTTGAAACTAATTGATTTCATGTTAAAAATTTTTGGATAACTTTCTTACTTCTTCATTTATTTACTATATGGAATGTATTTATCATTATCATATATCTACAACTTTCAGTCCAATCAATAAAAAAACTTCATTGTTGAGATATTATGTACAAGTGTCAATTTGGAGTAATCCAAAATATTTTAGATTCATTGAGAAAATTTATTTATTTTTTTTTTCAATTTCTGAAATCTGATAAAGCAGAAATAATTTATAATAAAAATAAAAAATGAAAAAAAAAAATAAATAAATTTTGCGAGAATTCTCTAGTTGCAAGAATTCTATTTTTCTATTTTTGACTAATATAAACTACTTGAATCTTTACTAAAAAAACTTATTTGAGTGAATTGACTTATTCAATCTCGACGATTGAATATAAATAGGCTATTATGAGTTCGAGCAAGCCGCTATGGTGAAATCGGTAGACACGCTGCTCTTAGGAAGCAGTGCTAGAGCATCTCGGTTCGAGTCCGAGTGGCGGCATGCCATCTTCT